ACTGCTGTACGAACATCGGATGCTGGATATCTTACACGCAGACTTGTTGAAGTAGTTCAACACATTGTTGTACGTAGAACAGATTGTGGCACCATTCGAGGGATTTCTGTGAGTCCTCAAAATGGGATGATGCCGGAAAGAATTTTTATCCAAACATTGATTGGCCGTGTATTAGCAGACGATATATATATAGGACCGCGCTGCATTGCCATTCGAAATCAAGATATTGGAATTGGACTTGTCAATAGATTTATAACCTTTCAAACACAGCCAATACTTATCCGAACCCCATTTACTTGTAAAAGTACATCTTGGATCTGCCGATTATGTTATGGCCGGAGCCCTACTCATGGCGACCTGGTCGAATTGGGGGAAGCTGTAGGCATTATTGCGGGTCAATCGATTGGAGAGCCGGGCACTCAATTAACATTAAGAACTTTTCATACCGGTGGAGTATTCACAGGGGGTACTGCAGAACATGTCCGAGCCTCTTCTAATGGAAAAATAAAATTCAACGAGGATTTAGTTCATCCCACACGTACACGTCATGGGCATCCTGCTTTTCTATGTTATATAGACTTGTATGTAATTATTGAAAGTGAAAATATTAGGCATAACGTGACTATTCCACCCAAAAGTTTGATTTTAGTTCAAAATGACCAATACGTAGAATCAGAACAAGTGATTGCTGAGATTCGGTCGGGAGCATACACTTTCAATTTTAAAGAGAGAATTCGAAAACATATTTATTCTGACTCAGAAGGAGAAATGCACTGGAGTACCGATGTATACCATGCGCCAGAATTTACATATAGTAATGTCCATCTTTTACCAAAAACAAGTCATTTGTGGATATTATCAGGAGGTTCGTGCCGATTCAACGCAGCCCTCTTTCCACTCCACCAGGATCAAGATCAAACGAACGTTCATTCTCTTTCAGCTGAAGGACAGTATATTTCTAGTCTTTCAGTAAATAATCATGAAGTGAAACACAAATTCTTTAGTGTTCATTTTTCTGATAAAAAAGAAATTCGTATTCCTCATTATGCAGAATTTTATCGATATACGGGTCATTGTAATCGCACATTTACTGCTATTCGCCACGATAATTTTTTATTGACAAAGAGGCGAAGAAATAGATTCATCATTCCATTTAAATCGATTCAAGAACGAGAGAAAGAACGAATGCCCCGCCCCGGTATTTCGATTAAAATACCGAGAAATGGTATTTTTCGTAGAAATAGTATTCTTGCTTATTTTGATGATCCCCAATACAGAAGAAAGAGTTCAGGAATTACTAAATATGGAACTGTAGAGTTGCATTCAATCCTAAAAAAAGAGGATTTGATCGAGTACCGAGGAGTTAAAGAGTTTAAGAAAAAATACCAAACGAAAGTAGATCCATTTTTTTTCATTCCTGAGGAAGTACATATTTTCCCCGAGTCTTCTTCCATAATGGTACGGAACAACAGTCTCATTGGGATAGATACACTAATCACTTTAAATACAAGAAGCCGAGTAGGCGGGTTGGTCCGAATGGAGAGAAAAAAAAAAATAATTGAACTTAAAATATTTTCTGGAGATATCCATTTTCCTGGAGAGATGGATAAGATATTCCGACACAGTGGCGTCTTGATACCACCAGGAACAAATTATAAGGAATCAAAAAAATTGAAAAATTGGATTTATGTCCAATGGATCACACCCACCAAGAAAAAGTATTTTGTTTTGGTTCGACCCGTAACCATATATGAAATTGCGGACGGTATAAATTTAACAACACTTTTCCCTCCGGATCTATTGCGGGAAAGGGATAATCTAGAATTTAGAGTTGTAAATTATATACTTTATGCAAACGGTAAACCCATTCGGGAAATTTCGGGCACAAGTATTCAATTAGTTCGTACCTGTTTAATCTTGAATGGGGACCAAGACAAAAAAGGTTCTTCTATCGATGAGGCCCACGCTTCCCTTGTTAAAGTAAGTACAAATGATCTGATTCAATATTTCCTACGCCTCAACTTAGTGAAATCCCATACTTCGTGTATCCGAAAAAGGAATGAGCCATTAGGTTCAAGATTGATCTCTGATAATGAGAATAGGCCAGATCATGCCAATATCAATCCATTTTATTTTATTTATTCGAAGGAAAGGATTCAACAATCACTTAGCCAAAATCAAGGAACTTTTCGTAGGTTGGTGAATCGAAGTAAGGAATCCGAATCTTTGATCATTTTGTCATCATATAATTGTTTTCAAATGAATCCATTCAACGATGTAAAATATTATGATGGGATAAAAGAATCAATTAAAAGAGAGAAAAAACCCCTAACTCCTATTACAAATTCGTTAGGCCCTTTAGGAATAGTCTTTCCAAAGGACCCTTTTTATTCATTTTACCATTTAATAACTTACAATCCGATTTGGGTAACTAAATATTTATATTTACAACTCGACAATTTAAAACAGACGTTTCAAGTATTGAAATATTATTTAATGGATGAAAACGGGATAATTTATAATTCCGATCCGTGCAGTAACACCCTTTTGAATCCATTTAACTTGAATTGGCATTTTCTCCATCCTAATTATAATCATAATTATTGTGAAGAAACATCCACAATAATTAGCCTGGGGCAGTTTATTTGTGAAAATATATGTATAGCCAAAAAAGGATCACACCTAAAACCGGGTCAAGTTATAGTTGTTCAACTTGACTCTTTAGTAATAAGATCGGCGCAGCCTTATTTAGCTACTCCAGGATCAACTGTTCATGGGCATTATGGGGAAATCCTTTCCGAAGGAGATACATTAATTACATTTATATATGAAAAATCTAGATCTGGTGATATAACGCAGGGTCTTCCAAAAGTGGAACAAATCTTAGAAGTGCGTTCAATTCATTCAATATCGCTGAACCTAGAAAAGAGGGTTGAGGATTGGAATGAGTGTATAACAAGAATTCTTGGAATTCCTTGGGGATTCTTGATTGGTGCTGAGCTAACTATAGCGCAAAGTCGTATCTCTTTGGTTAATAAAATCCAAAAGGTTTATAGATCCCAGGGGGTACATATCCATAATAGGCATATCGAAATCATTGTACGTCAAATAACATCAAAAGTGTTGGTTTCAGAAGATGGAATGTCTAATGTTTTTTCACCCGGAGAACTAATTGGATTGCTGCGAGCTGAACGAACGGGGCGTGCTTTGGAAGAAGCTATTTGTTATCGAGCCATATTATTAGGAATAACCAAAGCGTCTCTAAATACTCAAAGTTTCATATCCGAAGCGAGTTTTCAAGAAACAGCTCGGGTTTTAGCAAAAGCATCCATCCGGGGTCGTATCGATTGGTTGAAAGGTCTGAAAGAGAACGTTGTTCTAGGAGGGATGGTACCCGTTGGTACCGGGTTCAACGGATGTTCAAGGCAACGTAACAACATTCTTTTGGAAACCAAAAAGAATAATTTATTCGAGGGGGAAATGAAAGATATTTTGTTCCACCACAGAGAATTATTTTATTTTTGCATTTCAAATAATTTACATGATACATCAGAACAATCTTTTTTCGAATTTAAGGATTCCTAAAAAAGCGAATTCATCCTTTTATGGGCATTTGATTTGACAGTAGTAATAAAGATAATAGCGAATTGAAAGAAATGAACGGGTTGGATCTGTATCAACGACCAATTTCCATTATGAAGAGAAGGTTCCATGGGAACCATTTATTTTTTTCATCTTTTTTTTTTTTTTTATTTCGAAATAAAAAAAAAAAAAAGATGAAAAAAGTGTGGGGAAAAATGCCAAGAAGATCTTGGAACATCCATTTGGAAGAGATGATGGAAGAAGGAGTTCGTTTTGGTCATGATACTAGAAAATGGAATCCTAGAATGCTACCTTATAGCTCTGCAAAGCGAAAAGGTATTCATATTATAAATCTTACTACAACTGCTCGGTTTTTATCAGAAGCTTGTGATTTAGTTTTTGATGCAGCAAGCAAGGGAAAACAATTCTTAATTGTTGGTACCAAAAATAAAGCGGCTGATTCAGTATCGCGGGCGGCAATAAGGGCTCGGTGTCATTATGTTAATAAATAAAGGCTCGGTGGTATGTTAACGAATTGGTATACTATAGAAACGAGACTTCATAAGTTCGGGGACTTGAGAACGGAACAAAAGACGGGGAGATTAAACCGTCTTCCGAAAAGAGATGCCGCTGTGTTGAAGAGACAATTATTTCACTTGCAAACAGATCTGGGCGGAATTAAATATATGTATGACGGGGTTGCCCGATATGGTAATAATTGTTGATCAGCAAGAATAATATACGGCTCTTCGCGAATGTATCGCTTTGGGAATTCCAATAATTTGTTTAATCGATACAAATTGTGACCCGAATCTCGCAGATATTTCAATTCCAGCGAACGACGATCCAAGAGCTTCAATCCGATTAATTCTTAATAAATTCGTATTTGCAGTTTGTGAGGGCCGTTCTAGCTATATACGAAATTCTTGATTAATAATAAGATAAGTAAATTTTATGGGGAACTCCATATAATCCATTTATTGAATCGGTTATTATTTTTGACTAGCAAAAACTAGGACAAAAGGGATGAAAAAAAGGGGAGTTCTGCGATTAGTTGATATTGCAAATATAGAATTTGTGTAGGCAAATCAAAAAGAAGACGGTTGAATCAAAATAATTCCTTTTAAAGTTATATTTCTTTCAGGGGGTAATATGAATGTTATATTATGTTTATGTTCTATCAAAACACTAAAAGGTTTATACGATATATCCGGTGTGGAGGTAGGCCAACATTTCTATTGGCAAATAGGAAATTTTCAAGTCCATGCCCAAGTACTTATTACTTCTTGGGTCGTAATTGCTATTTTATTAGGTTCAGCCATTATAGCTGTTCGTAATCCACAAACCATTCCTACTGACGGTCAGAATTTCTTTGAATATGTCCTTGAATTCATTCGAGACGTGAGCAAAACTCAAATTGGAGAAGAATATCGTCCATGGGTTCCGTTTATTGGAACTATGTTTCTATTTATTTTTGTTTCGAATTGGTCAGGGGCTCTTTTACCCTGGAAAATAATACAGTTACCTCATGGGGAGTTAGCTGCACCCACAAATGATATAAACACTACCGTTGCTTTAGCTTTACTCACATCAGTAGCATATTTCTATGCGGGTCTTACAAAAAAGGGATTGGGTTATTTTGGTAAATACATTCAACCAACCCCAATTCTTTTGCCTATTAACATCTTAGAAGATTTCACAAAACCTTTATCGCTTAGTTTTCGACTTTTCGGAAATATTTTAGCTGATGAATTAGTAGTTGTTGTTCTTGTTTCTTTAGTACCTTCGGTAGTTCCTATACCTGTCATGTTCCTTGGATTATTTACAAGCGGTATTCAAGCTCTTATTTTTGCAACCTTGGCTGCGGCTTATATAGGCGAATCCATGGAAGGTCATCATTGACTATATAGTCTTTTTTTAGCTTAGCCTGATGCAATGTATGCGCCAATTCACTTAGGGAAGATAAATATACAAATAAGATATAAAAAGTTATAGACGATCTAGAGTAGTTGTAAAAAAGTTTACGATATTTTGGGATTATAAAATAAAATGGATTGGTTAGCAAGGGAACAACTAGGTGTATGGAATCTAATCGCTCTTAAGACACCTCTTGTAAATCTTTCGAACAATGAGTCTAGAATCCTGGTGACTTGAGGATACAATATTTTATTTGGTTTACGGTATGGGGGAAAGACATGTATATAGAATTTAGATATTAACTAGGTATATATGAACTAAAGATATATCTAATTTGTCGTACTATTTATTGTGAATTTAGATAGATAGTTCAATAGAAGTCTTTCCGTTTCGTCTGTAATTGTGAATTTAATATTGGGTGATTGTATCATTAACTATTTCTTTATTTTTTGTTTTGGTGCGAGGGACTTATCATGAATCCACTGATTTCTGCCGCTTCCGTTATTGCTGCTGGATTGGCCGTCGGGCTTGCTTCAATTGGACCTGGGGTTGGTCAAGGTACTGCTGCAGGACAGGCTGTAGAAGGGATCGCGAGACAACCAGAGGCAGAAGGAAAAATACGAGGTACTTTATTGCTTAGTCTGGCTTTCATGGAAGCTTTAACAATTTATGGTCTGGTTGTAGCATTAGCTCTTTTATTTGCAAATCCTTTTGTTTAATCCTAAAAATACATATTTTTTTTATTTCCTTGGATTTGCTGCTCTTGTTTTTTTTCAAATTATAGTAAGATTAAAACTTAACTCCTACAATTAAACAATTAAATTACTTAGGAACAACAACCCACGGAAATATCCGATTTGAGAATGAGTAATTAACACTCCAACTCACTTTTTGCTTTACTTTCTTAGTCCAATGGAATAACTTTTTTTAGTTTTAGGAAGTATTGCAATTGTAACAACCGAGGTATTTCGCAATTGACCTGGATAAGACCTGGTACTTACTTGTAATCTAATTAAGTATAAGTCTTATTGGAAATTTCCAATTGAAAAAAAAAAAAACAATCCATTTAGAAATAAATATATTTTTTGATTATTTTTAGTATTTAGAAATAGTAAAATTCACAATAAAATAATACAAAAAGAATATAAAAAATTAGTATAACTATTAAGAAAGAGGAGATCGTATGAAAAATGTAACCGATTCTTTCCTTTACTTGGGTTTTTGGCCATCCGCCGGGAGTTTCGGGTTTAATACCGATATTTTTGCAACAAATCTAATAAATCTAAGCGTCGTGCTCGGTGTGTTGCTTTTTTTTGGAAAGGGAGTGTGTGCGAGTTGTTTATTTCAAGAATAGGCTGGGTACAACCAACTGCATTTTTTTTTAATTATAACTAGGAAAAAGGTGCATAATTACGCGAATTTCTTCTGAAAAAAAAATATATATTTAAGAATCATAGCATTTCGCGATTTATTGGTAAATATAGGTAAACATACTTTGATTCTCTATCAACCAATAATGTAAATAATTATACAGGGTTAAAGATAGACCATTTGAAGTCTCGATGTAGCAGGGTACTCTTTCTACTATAACTACTAGGTTAGTTAATATGTTAATACCGAAAAATTTTCCAAACAAAAACAAATAGTTGGGATTTTATTTTCGATATAAAACACTCATGTCGATAAAATGATTTGAATCCGTTATTTGATTGTAAAAAAGATAAAAAATGGGTATTTTACCCCCCTTTTTATCTTTTTTATCCAATGCTGAATCGATGACCTATGTATAAGAAGTATAAAGTAAGAAGAATTCTTTGGATTTGAAAAAAAAAAAGAAACAACGTTGCTGACAATTTTTTGTTTAGTCAGAAGAGTCCTCCGAATATTATGTTCTTCAATTAATGAACGATCAGTTATCAATAGAGAGGAGAGGATAGGCTCATTACATTAAAAAAACCTATGGTAATTTCCATAAGGAATTGAATAAATTGAGCAGGAGAG